GAAGTCTCTTTACTTGCTACAGCTGATAAAAACCGTTGCTTTAGACGACGCATATGTAGAAAACCTATTTCATTCTAGTATTTACTAGTTAATTGGATCTTTTTTTCTTCTTTCTATAGTAGAGATAGTCGCACGTAATGACAGATCACGGCCATATTATTAAAAGCTTGTGGTAAGAATGGGTTTCGTTCCAGTGCCCGGAAATAATATTCCAAAGCCCTTGTATGCTCTCCGTTGCTTGTGTGTATAAGTCCTATGTTATAGAGTATATAACTTCGATCATAGGGATCAATTTCTGGTCGCGTAGCTTCATAATAATTTTGTAAAGCTTCCGCATAATTTCCTTCGGATTGAGCCAACATCCGTTACGGTCGTTCATTCTATTCAAAGAATCTCCGTTCCAGAACCGTACGTGAGATTTTCATTTCATATGGCTCCTCCCTTCTTTCTGCGCATAGTACTAAGGGAAATAATCCATGAAATTCAAATTTGACTATTCTCATTATGAACTGAAAGGAGCTAGTATTTTTACAAGAAATCTCTAGCCAGCCTTCCTGCAAGAGGTTTTTTATTAACACCAACTGTATTAGTACTAGATGGAAATGGTAACTCCAACAATTTCTTTGTCCTCAACGCCCCCTATTTCCAGGAATTAGTCACTTCAACGATCTTTGATGGTTATACGGATACCCAAAGTACGAACGAGATGGATGTTTGTTGTCCCAACCATTCTTGTTAGCCCCGATACCGATAAGGAAAAGGGTAATTTATAACAAAGTTTTCATGTTGTTGATTCCTAGGTGTAGTGCTTCTTCCCCTATGCTGCCTATTGGTACTAGTGGAGTAGGATTGACTCGCAATACGGAACCCATAGGTGTAACCTTTCGCTAAATACTAAAATCAACAATTAAAGTATCCGAGGCTGCATCAATCGAGGATACACGACAGAAGGAATTGTTCTATCTAGAAACTTCACCTTCACCAAGCGTGGGTTTATTTTAATAATTTGGTTTTTTCTATCTCGAACTATGTCTCTTTTTAATACTGGACCTAAAAAAAAGAATCAAATCGCACCATCTCTGTAATAGGTAAATGCCTTTTTTTCTCCGGAAGTTGTCGGAATTATTCGTAATAAGATATTGGCCACAATTGAAGAGGTCTTATCAATAAAATTTGCATTTATCTGAGATCTTGGCATAATTAACAATCCATTCTATAATTCTTTTCATTACCCTTAGGGTAAGGGGAAAATGATCCCGCAAACTAAAGGAATTGTACGGTACGAAATAACATAAAATAAAAACAGACTAATTATAAAAAAAGATGTGGACCTTTTGTTTGGATTGGACAAGGAGAGATATGAAATATTGAAATCAGATTCGATTTCATTCGAATTTCGTAGTATAACAACGAACGGAACTATAATAAATATTTCATCTAAGTTGAATAACCGAGGATTGTACTGCGGATTCTGATAATTCGAGAAGTTTTTATTTGGTTATGATCCAAAGAAGAAACAAAAAACAAAACGGATACTTACCTTAGTCTAATCCATTTTTTTTATAGAAAAATTATTTCATTTTGTTTTTTGTTTGCATAACATGCATATGTCATGTCATACAATTTAAATATAAAAATACACGGGACGATTCAATAATTTGTATGGGATAGCTAATGAGCTAAATTTTTGTTGAGAAATAGAAAATTTTATTTGATTTGAAAGGAATTTTTCCTATGGAACTATTCATCAGTCGCACTTGTACTGCAATAATATGAATGACTCGCTATTCACTATTCACTCGGTTTCTGGTCAATAATAAGATTATGTAGGAGAGATGGCCGAGTGGTTCAAGGCGTAGCATTGGAACTGCTATGTAGACTTTTGTTTACCGAGGGTTCGAATCCCTCTCTTTCCGTTTATCTTAATTCACCAACGTTACTGAATCAAATCAAATACCATCATCTCAACAAGAGGACCCTTATTTGATATAAATTCTCAATTCCTAATAACATTACTGTGATACGTAAAATACAAATATCGGAAAAAGAAAGAGCAAAAAATATTACCGCTTGTCCGTTTGTGATAGGTGAATAATAAAAATTCGGACCAAGGCCCTTAGATCTATTTATTTTTATTTCGGCGAAAACAGACAAAATTCTATGAATTTTTCTTTGTTATTTTTGTGAGGTTCAAGTCTGACGGGAATAATATTCTACGACTAACAACTCATTTATTTTCAAACCAATCCATTTACTATCTACTATTTGATTTACTACTCCTTTATATTGGAATGAGTCAAAAGTCAAATGTTTTGGCAATTCCTCGTGAGGGGATAAAGAAATATAATTTTTAATCAGAGTTTTCGATCTTTGTCTATCCTTCGTAGTAATAATATCTCTCGGTTTACAACGATAACTTGGTATATCCACTATACCACCATTAACTAAAATATGTCTATGGTTAACTAATTGCCTGGCTCCAGGAATCGTCGAAGCTATA